ACCAAATACATCATTATTTTATACTCTTTGATATATATGGCGCAACCCAATCTTCGTTTTGAAAATTTCTATTTCTAATGTAATTGATCACCTTATGAATATAAAAAAAGAAAAATAAATAAAAATATCAAAATAAAGATAAAAAAAAAAAAACATCAAATAAAATGAAAAATAATAAAAAGGATTAATAATTAGAATTAGAATAATAAAATAATATAGAATAAAATAATAAAATAATATAGAATAATAAAATAATAATTCTTAATAAATATAAAAGAAATATAATCTCAATATACAAAATATACAATATAATTCAAAATTCAATTAAAATATTAAATTGAAATTGAATAGAAATAGAATTATAAATAATTCGAAATTAGAATTAATAAATTCTAAAGTAAAAAGTAAAGATATTAAAGAAAAAAAGAAAATATATCAAAGATATATATATATTTAAATAGTAAATAGAAATATCTAATAGATAAAATAGAAAGAAAAAGAAATAATAGAAGATCTCTTGACAGTAGTATATGTTGTATATGTAAATCCTAGATGTGAAAAGAGTCATAATTCATCTATAATCTATAAAAGGTAACGGATATGGTACATAAAGAAATAGGCGCACAACAACAAAAAAAAAAAAAAAAGAAAATACAAGAGTACATATAGAAAGAATTGAAAATTGACTCATTCACTGAGTAAAGGATTGAATTGGATTCGATTGCTCAATCGAATGCTAACTTCCATTTATTTCTTATGGAATTAACCGATCAACTTGCTATCGGATCTTTCTTTTCGATTCAGTACTTTTCAAAAAAGAATTTCGACATATTTATTATGATTTATGATTATGATAAACAATCCCACTACTTCTAATCCTGTGGTTTCTACACTTGAAGAACAAAACCTAGGGCGTATCACTCAAATTATTGGCCCAGTACTGGATGTCATTTTTCCACCGGGCAAGATGCCTAATATTTATAATGCTTTGGTAATTAAAGGTCGAGATACTGTCGGTCAGCAAATTAATGTAACTTGTGAAGTACAACAATTATTAGGAAATAATCGAGTGAGAACTGTAGCTATGAGTGCTACAGATGGTCTGATGAGAGGAATGAAAGTGATTAACACGGGAGCTCCTCTAAGTGTTCCAGTCGGGGGAGCTACTCTCGGACGAATTTTCAACGTTCTTGGAGAGCCCGTTGATAATTTAGGTCCTGTCGATACTCGCACAACATCTCCTATTCATAGATCTGCACCCGCCTTCATACAGTTAGATACGAAATTATCAATCTTTGAAACAGGGATTAAAGTGGTAGATCTTTTAGCTCCCTATCGCCGTGGCGGAAAAATCGGACTATTTGGGGGAGCTGGAGTGGGTAAAACAGTACTCATCATGGAATTGATCAACAACATTGCCAAAGCTCACGGAGGCGTATCTGTATTTGGCGGAGTAGGTGAACGTACTCGTGAAGGAAATGATCTCTACATGGAAATGAAAGAATCCGGGGTGATTAATGAAAAAAATCTTGCAGAATCAAAAGTGGCTCTAGTCTATGGTCAAATGAATGAACCGCCAGGAGCTCGTATGAGAGTTGGCTTGACTGCCCTAACCATGGCGGAATATTTTAGGGATGTTAATGAGCAAGACGTACTTCTATTCATCGACAATATATTTCGTTTCGTTCAAGCAGGATCCGAAGTCTCTGCCTTATTAGGTAGAATGCCTTCTGCAGTGGGTTATCAACCTACCCTTAGTACGGAAATGGGTTCTTTGCAAGAAAGAATTACTTCTACTAAACAAGGATCCATAACATCGATCCAAGCAGTTTATGTACCTGCGGATGATTTGACCGACCCTGCTCCTGCCACGACATTTGCACATTTAGATGCTACTACCGTATTATCAAGAGGATTAGCTGCCAAAGGTATTTATCCAGCAGTAGATCCCTTGGATTCAACGTCAACTATGTTACAACCTAGGATCGTTGGTGAGGAACATTATGAAACTGCGCAAAGGGTTAAGCAAACTTCACAACGTTACAAAGAACTTCAGGACATTATAGCTATCCTTGGGTTGGACGAATTATCCGAAGAAGATCGTTTAACTGTAGCAAGAGCACGAAAAATTGAGCGTTTCTTATCACAACCCTTCTTTGTGGCAGAAGTATTTACTGGTTCTCCAGGGAAATATGTTGGTCTCGCAGAAACAATTCGGGGGTTTAAATTCATCCTTTCCGGAGAATTAGATGGTCTTCCCGAGCAGGCCTTTTATTTGGTGGGTAACATCGATGAAGCTACCGCGAAAGCTATGAACTTAGAAGAGGAGAACAAATTGAAAAAATGACCTTAAATCTTTGTGTACTGACTCCTAATCGAATGATTTGGAATTCCGAAGTGAAAGAGATTATTTTATCTACTAATAGTGGACAAATTGGGATATTACCAAACCATGCCCCCATTGCCACGGCTGTAGATATAGGTCTTTTGAGAATACGGC